TATTAATATATAGAATAATGAAAATCTATAATAGAAATGTTGCATATTTCTATATCTATATCTCCCGAGAACCTCCTTTTTTTTTACTATGAATCCCTGTTGGATCGTATTCTAACGAATCCTTAGGGAACTCGTAAGAAACTCTTTATTATAAGATAAGGACGGGAGAACAAGAATAAAAAAGCGGATTATCATACATATATTTTGTGTAGAAAGATGAATAGGTACACTTATTTAGTTCTACATTCCTTGCACTTATTATATACTTATAATAAATATACTTATCATAAGATATATTTCTAACAAGTACAAATTTATAATAAGTACAAATATTAAATCGAGGCACCTATTCTATGACAGATTTCAATTTACCCTCTATTTTTGTGCCTTTAGTGGGCCTAGTATTTCCGGCAATTGCAATGGCTTCTTTATCTCTTCATGTTCAAAAAAACAAGATTGTTTAGATCCGATGGGATCAAATCTCATCAATTTATTTTAACACTTGGACTTGGATCATAATACAGATATCTTTTAGTGGAATAGGGTACGGTACGACATGTGACTCCCTCCGAGCACAAATAAAAAAGCTGTTATTGTTATGCATGCAGATCCATGATATATGGATAAATGCATGTATATTGTATGTGGGTATAGCTGTTTTTGTTTTCAAATAGATCAGCGAATATCTGAAATAGAAAGTCAATGTATCTATATGTATGTAGATATACATAGTGGGATCATATGAAGGGGATGTTATTATTTTATATCTAACCAATTCGATGAATTACTCCTAATGGTTTACATCATAATAGTGCTAGTTGATGAGAGTTACTTCGGGATCAAAACAAAAATAAAGTAAAGTCAAATTCATTTGGCTTATTCTATTCTCTCAATTCCAATAGAATGCAACTGGATCGAGTATGAACTGGCAATCCGAACGTATATGGATAGAACTTATAACGGGGTCTCGAAAAACAAGTAATTTCTGCTGGGCCTGTATCCTTTTTTTAGGTTCACTAGGATTCTTATTGGTTGGAACTTCCAGTTATCTTGGTAGGAATCTGATATCCGTATTTCCCTCTCAGGAAATCCTTTTTTTTCCCCAAGGAATCGTGATGTCTTTCTACGGGATCGCTGGTCTGTTCATTAGTTCCTATTTGTGGTGCACAATCTCGTGGAATGTAGGTAGTGGTTATGATCTTTTTGATAGAAAAGAAGGAATAGTGTGTATTTTTCGTTGGGGATTTCCTGGAATAAATCGTCGCATCTTCCTTCGATTCCTTATGAGAGATATCCAGTCAATCAGAATGGAAGTTAAAGAGGGTCTTTATCCTCGTCGTGTCCTTTATATGGAAATCAGAGGCCAGGGAGCCATTCCCTTGACTCGTACCGATGAGAATTTTACTCCACGAGAAATTGAACAAAAAGCTGCTGAATCGGCCTATTTCTTGCGCGTACCAATTGAAGTATTTTGAAATGAACTGAAGAATGAATGCTTTCTCCGCATGAGGGAAGGAACTCAGGAATCCCCTTTTTAATATAACTGAAGTTTCTTCGGAACGTTTATTCGAGCAAAACATGTTCGATTCTATTTCCCCCGTTCCGTTGGTAATACCGTTGTGTTGTGGCCCATAGAATAAAGCAGGCGGACGAATACGGAACAACCATAATAAGAAGCTATTTTTATCCACCAAAACTCTTTTTTTTACATATGGAACTAAACTCAATTCTTTCATACTAGTAACAAATCTAATAAGTATGTATTCATCACACATATCAGAACATTTCGGAATACAGTACAGAATTCATCTTTTTAGGACCAATATTTTGAATTGATACGTTAGATACAGATGGATCGTATCTCGTAAATTATCTCTCTTTCGTCAATCGATGTTTCTTTTTTTTATCCTTTCTTTTGCTCCTTGATGACCAAACGATTGGATCTCTCATAACTATTCAATTTCTCTCTTGTTTTGCCACCCATTTCGGATTTCATCATCAATATTCTTCAGAAATATCCCCTCAATTATTCCTGGGCTGTGGGTAGCCAGTGAAACATTTCGAAATAATTGATTGATCCAGGGGGAGTTCTTTCGTCTCGAAATCCGAATAATATTCATTACTTCAAGTGGTTTTTCGGGCATTCATCGAAAGGAACAAATGAAGATACAATTGGTTCGAATTTGACCAATTGAGATATCTGGGAACTTGATTATTTCTTCATTCGAAACGGACCTTTATTCTATTTCTATATTCTTTCTAGATCCAAGGACTAAACAATTCAAAAAAAAAGAAGGAATAGATCCGATCCATAGGTTCCATACCTTGTTATAGAACTCATGCTTCATAGAAATATCGGATCAGATAGAGTCGGCGAATGAAGCAGTTTCATTAACAATTTACAGAACAGATTAAAAGTGCCAAAAAAGAAAGCATTGACTCCCCTCCCATATCTTGCATCTATAGTCTTTTTGCCCTGGTGGATCTCTCTCTCATTTAATAAAAGTCTGGAACCTTTAGTTACTAATTGGTGGAATACAAGGCAATCCGAAACTTTTTTGAATGATATTCAAGAGAAGAACGTTCTAGAAAGATTCATAGAATTAGAACAACTATTCCTGTTGGACGAAATGATAAAGGAGTACCCGGAGACACAGATACAAAAGCTTCGTATAGGAATCCACAAAGAAACAATACAATTGGTCAAAATGCACAATGAAGATCATATCCATATAATTTTGCATTTCTCGACAAATATAATCTGTTTTGCTATTCTAAGTGGTTATTCTATTCTGGGTAATGAAGAACTTGTCATTCTTAATTCTTGGGTTCAGGAATTCCTCTATAACTTAAGCGACACAATAAAAGCTTTTTCTATTCTTTTATTAACTGATTTATGTATCGGATTCCACTCGCCCCATGGTTGGGAACTAATGATTGGTTCGGTCTACAAAGATTTTGGATTTGCTCATAACAATCAAATTATATCTGGTCTTGTTTCCACTTTTCCAGTCATTCTAGATACAATTTTGAAATATTGGATCTTCCATTATTTAAATCGTGTATCTCCTTCACTTGTAGTGGTTTATCATTCAATGAATGAATGACGAACTCATTTGATCTGCCGATATCAATCAAATCCGAATGTTACTTCGTACATAAACAAACCATTTTTAATCTGACTCACTCTTTATACTTCTACCCGTCTAAGGGATTCCCCCTCCAGTACAATGGCAGAATCGTGGATAGGGAACTATACTAGCTACCTACCTAATTTATTGTAGAAATTTCCGGGATCAATAATTGGACCATGCAAAATAGAAATACCTTTTCTTGGGTAAAGGAACAGATGACTCGATTCATTTCCGTATCGATCATGATATATGTCATAACTCGGACATCTATTTCAAATGCATATCCCATTTTTGCGCAGCAGGGTTATGAAAATCCACGAGAAGCAACTGGGCGTATTGTATGCGCCAATTGCCATTTAGCTAATAAGCCCGTGGATATTGAGGTTCCACAAGCTGTGCTTCCTGATACTGTATTTGAAGCAGTTGTTAGAATCCCTTATGATATGCAACTGAAACAAGTTCTTGCTAATGGGAAAAAGGGGGCTTTGAATGTGGGGGCTGTTCTTATTTTACCCGAGGGATTCGAATTAGCTCCCCCCGATCGTATTTCTCCCGAGATGAAAGAAAAGATAGGCAATCTGTCTTTTCAGAGTTATCGCCCCACTAAAAGAAATATTCTTGTGGTAGGTCCTGTTCCTGGTCAGAAATATAGTGAAATCGTCTTTCCCATTCTTTCCCCGGACCCTGATACTAAGAAAGACGTTCACTTCTTAAAGTATCCCATATATGTAGGTGGGAACAGGGGAAGAGGTCAGATTTATCCCGATGGGAACAAGAGTAACAATACAGTCTATAATGCTACAGCAGCAGGTATAGTAAGCAGAATAGTACGTAAAGAAAAAGGGGGGTATGAAATAACCATAGCTGACGCATCGGATGGACACCAAGTGGTTGATATTATACCTCCAGGACCAGAACTTCTTGTTTCAGAGGGTGAATCTATCAAGCTTGATCAACCATTAACGAGTAATCCCAATGTGGGTGGATTTGGTCAGGGAGATGCAGAAATAGTACTTCAAGATCCATTACGTGTCCAAGGTTTGTTGTTCTTCTTGGCATCTGTTATTCTGGCACAAATCTTTTTGGTTCTAAAAAAGAAACAGTTTGAGAAGGTTCAATTGTCCGAAATGAATTTCTAGATCCACGGATTCATCAAGCTGGTAAAAAGAGCCGAATTGTTGTGATCGATGCAATTATGTATGATTCAAAAAAAGCATGGAAAATGTTTTGCTTGCTTTGTTTATACTGTTTTTCTGCGAGATGCCGGAAATTGCTTGTATCCCATTCCTAGCAATAGTATGTATATTGTGAAGAAGACTACTTGATCCCCCCTTCTTTTTTTCAATCAAAATGGGAGTGTTGTGACTATGCTAGGCCTCCCATTGGCAGATTGTAAATGCCATGTAATGCATCAATAGTTTTTTTGTACCTAATAGAATCGAATTCTAATAGATAATAGGCATAAGTAGGAGGGGAATACACGCGGATAAATGAAAGGAACAAATGATTCTAGGAGGGATTACTCGTCTTCCTAATCTTCCACACAAGAAAAGGGTGGAAAATTCCTTTTCTTGTGTGGAAATAATAATGATTATTGATCCTGTTCGTCAAAGATTACTATTTATTTGATTTTCCAGTTCTATCGGAACTCGTTTGTTTCGATTCATAAGAAGTAGTGGACAAACAAAAAAAGGGGTGGGAGTAACTTACTGAGCAAATAAAACTTCTTCAATGAACTTATAAAAAAAAAATGAACTTATAAAAAAAAGTAAAAATCAAAAAGAAAATTTTAACTGTGATGAGATAATCAATAAGGATTGGGATATGCGCAAAAATCCAAGATTTCATCTTTTCGCCCGGAGCATT